AGCCGGTGGTTTCTTGGTCACGACCAGCTAAAACGAAAGTTCCATTAAAGAGCGTTTCCACGTGGTAGAACCTCCTCAGGGAATATAAGATTTTCATGAGGCTGATCCTGAGCTGCCATCCACGCACGAATACCCTCGTTTAAAAGAATATTTTTGGTGTAGAAAGTCTCAAATTCAGGATCTTCCGCTGCACGGATTTCCTGGGAAACGAAGTCATAGGCACGTAGGTTCAGAGCCAGGCCAACTACGCCAATAGCACTCATCCATAAACCGGTGACGGGTACAAATAGCATAAAGAAATGTAACCAACGTTTATTGGAAAAAGCAACACCAAAGATTTGGGACCAAAAGCGGTTAGCAGTGACCATTGAATAAGTTTCTTCAGCTTGAGTTGGGTTAAAAGCGCGGAAGGTATTTGCACCATCACCATCTTCGAATAGAGTGTTTTCTACGGTAGCCCCATGGATAGCGCATAGCAGAGCTGCGCCTAATACTCCGGCAACTCCCATCATATGAAATGGGTTCAACGTCCAATTATGAAATCCTTGGAAGAAAAGGATAAATCGAAATATAGCTGCTACGCCAAAACTCGGCGCAAAGAACCAACCAGATTGTCCCAGTGGATAAATAAGGAATACGGAAACAAAAACTGCGATTGGACCAGAGAATGAAATTGCATTATAAGGCCGCAATTGAACAGACCGAGCAAGTTCAAATTGACGTAACATGAAACCTATTAGTGCAAAAGCCCCGTGGAGAGCGACAAAAGTCCACAGACCACCTAATTGACACCAACGAGTAAAATCCCCCTGTGCTTCCGGGCCCCATAGTAGCAACAAAGAGTGTGCTAAACTATTGGCAGGAGTGGAAACCGCTGCGGTTAAGAAATTGCAACCTTCCAAATAGGAACTAGCCAATCCATGGGTATACCAAGAAGTTACAAAAGTAGTCCCTGTAAACCAACCCCCTAAAGCGAAATAAGCACAAGGAAAGAGCAATAGGCCGGACCATCCTACAAAAACGAAACGGTCCCTTCGTAACCAGTCGTCCATAATATCAAATAGATCATTTTCTTCTTTAGTAACTCTACCAAGGGCTATAGTCATAGTGATCCTCCTATTCAATTACTTCAACCATTTCCGAGCACCTCATATTACTTCCAGGGCATACGATAGTTTGATTATCTTTGGACGATTTCTTTCTCGTTCAATGCCCTTTTTCAATGGTCTCGAAGATAGAAATTTTGCATTTTTATCTATGGGGTCACAACCAAGGTCGTGGTAAATCCACGAATTTCATTCAATTTATTTTTCTTAATCTTAAGAAATAAAGAAATCAAAATTGGAATTCAGCATTATTCCACGATTCCTATTTCAAAGCCTATCTTTTAAGGGAAAAATAACCCCTCTTTTCTCATTCGCTCTCTATTGCATGGGTGGAAGAACAAAAATAGGATTCTGAAAAAAAGAAAGATATTGAAAAGAAAAATTGACTTTTGAAACCCTTTTTATGTGTAACGGAAAAGAGTTGCGATTTCTTCTTATTCCTATAGAACGTCTAGTAACAAGAATATGAAATCGTAAATAGCGAAAAATTCTTGCCTTGCGCGATCTAAGTCTAAGGAAATAAAAAAAAACCGCTTATACACCAATTTCATCCACATTGAATTTATATATCAGAATAGTGAATAGAGGCATTATTCAAGGGGTCAGGTCTACTTACTTTATCTTTCTTTCCAATTTTATTGTGGGTTTGATAAGAACCTTTTTTGCTTTGTGAATAAATAAAAAAAGAGTTATATTATAACCTGCTTGTTTTATTCTAACAAATCCTATATGGAACTGCCCGCTGAAGAGAAAATTTATCTGATTGTCTCTCATCTCAGCCCAGCCTATATCGAATTTTGGAAAGAAAAAACAAGAATTAGATTCTTTTTTTTATTAATATTAACATTAAGAAAAAAGAATCTAATTAAAATGGAATTGGCAATATAATTTTTATGCACTTTTGAAATGAAAGAAAAAGGAAGGATTTTTTGCAATGGTTATTTCTTGTCTCTGTCATATCACGAAAACCTTTCGATTTGGAACGAGGAGAGATGGCTGAGTGGACTAAAGCGGCGGATTGCTAATCCGTTGTACAATTTTTTTGTACCGAGGGTTCGAATCCCTCTCTTTCCGCCCCCTCGGATCATTTGGGACTTTCGAATTGTAAGGAATTCTGACCCCCGGATTTTCTCATAGATAAATGTACGAAATAAATCCAATTTGTATTGTAAGAAAAAATTCCCAAAAATTTTGGATTTTTACTCCTCACGCCCAGGATTACGTCCTGGGTCATTAGATAAGAATCCAAAGATAAAGAGGGAAACAAAGAATATCACTACTGTATAAACAAAAAGTTTGAGAGTAAGCATTACATAATCTCCAAGATTTTTTTTGTTAAGGAATAGATTACCCATTTTTCCTTACCACACAGATCCACTAGGATGGGTTTTGTTTATTTTGACACCTAAAAATGCAAAAATCAATTCTTAAAAAAAATTGCAAGAATTGCTTTATAATAAGCACTCTTATCAATATCAAAAATTAGTTTAGGTATTGTGTGGGTACCTAAAGGTACTTGCTCAACGTAGGTGCAGGGGGTAGAAAGGCGGATCCAAATTTATTGCTCCAGCTATATATTTATTGCTCCAGCTATATATTCAATGTAGAAGAATTTCAATTTTAGAATCGAAGGTTCATAATATAAGACTTCTCGGCTCTTATCCATTTTTTTAATTTTTTTGGAATGAATACATCATTCAATTTGGCAGACAGATCAGATATAGTAAAGATTTCATCGAAAACTTACAGCGGCTTGCCAAACAAACGCTAATAGAAAAAAGAGTACAGGTATGACAGGCATAATATCCACGATTGGATTGAAAATGGCATAAGCTTCGGGTAATTTGGCGAAGAAAACGCTAGTCGGACAAAGAACAGAATTAAAACAGATACAGGTTAAACTAAGTATATTAGGCATAACAAGCATTTCGTTCTTGTAGAGTAGATAATTGGATTTTGATTGAGTTATTTTTCTAAGGGAAAAAAGCAAAAGAAAAGGTGGATTCAAAATCCTTTTTTCTTCGGACTTTCCCAAACACAAAATACCTCCTTGTATTCGCATTCTCAAATGAGAATGGAAGAAATTCAACTTTCATATAATATCTTAATAGAATTCCATGTAATGATCAATGCATTTTTTGGATTCCATATTTTCCGTATGTCTATAGAATCCTAGCAAGAAAATATCCCTCATTTTTTAGGTAATTGAAGTGGGATTGACGAATAATATATTAAAATAATAGTGTTTATTAGTGTCGCATGAAATGGGGCGTGGCCAAGTGGTAAGGCAGCGGGTTTTGGTCCCGTTACTCGGAGGTTCGAATCCTTCCGTCCCAGATTTTTTCTGATGAAGTGAAAGATAGAATCGTATTGGGCCCTGCACGACACAAAAAAAACTTGAATAAAAAGTTTATTAAAGAGAATAATTTTCTCTTATGAACTCGTAGATTAGATGCATTTCGAAGCATTCATTTTCTTTCTCAGAAAACAAAAAATCAAGTGTCAAGTCCAGTCAAATTTAATATCTTTATTTTCATGAAAAATTTTTGTCTATCAGGCACATTCAGAATATGCCCCTACTACTCATTAATCATATGTGTTTTGAATATGTGTTTTGAAATTTGAACTTCTTAGATAAACTTTATGCTCCGTATCTATGAAGTGGGAATTCTTACAGGATACATTTGACACCCAATATGAAAGAAGTACCCCCTATTTCTTTTTTTTTTTACCTAAAAGAAAGAATGCTATTAAGTAAAAGCAAAGACCTAAATTTTACTTTACAAAACAAAAAGAATTTTATTTCTTTTGTTATTCGAGTCGAAGAAGTGTGAGAATTTTATAACTATCCCAAAACTACTAATCTTTTTATTGGCATAGCTTATTTGGTTAATAGTTAATTGTTTTTGTTACAGAAAAATATATGAATGAATTTTATTAATTCAACTGGAGGTTGATAGTTTATTTGTTGTGGAAGAGTAGATCCTTCTCATTTCAGGATTGATCATCTTGAGTTCTCTGTTGAGAATGAAAATTCAATAATAAATAAGTCTTAAGCAAACTATAATAAATAAGTCTTAAGCAAACTATTTTATTCCTCTTTTTCCAACTATGTTTCATTCATATGATAGAATATGAGTTTAAATAAATTGGATCTTTACGAAGTGTTCCCCGAGAAATACTTATTTCTCTTATCCATATTTCTCCATAGATAGCAAGTTTGAATTAGTATACAAAAGCAATGACTATTCATGATTCCTTCCATATTGGATCAATTCTCGATACCATTTTGCAATGAAATTAGAGGAATGTTATGGTAAAACTTCGTTTAAAACGATGTGGTAGAAAGCAACGTGCGACTTGAAGGACATGATCGATTGTGGATTTTGCTATCCATCATTTTCCATAGTAATGAAAATGCTCTTGGCTCGACATAGTCTGTTCTATTTTATTTGGCCCGAACCTAATTTGCGCTGGGTTGTTTGTAAGTAAATAGTACACGATGGAGCTCGAGAGGACAGAATTTCTTTTTTATCAAGGGAAAGAATCTAGGGTTAGTGAAAACTAATAAATTAGGCCAACTTTGTCAGTCTATCCTTAATATAGAAATCAAAAGGTTAAAATAAGAAAAAAGTCCAGGAAGATTGGAAAAACTTTATCCATTAAAAGTCTATCTGAATCAATCGTTCATATTTGATTTCTATAGAAGAGTGAAATGCTTTATTGAAGGAAATAAGAAAAAAGAAAGGGTATGTTGCTACTCTTTTGAAAGAAAAAAGAATAGGAATTCCCGAAGTAATGTCTAAACCCAAGGATTTCACAAATCAAAGATAAAGGATTCCAAAACAAGTAAACACGATTTTCAACCATCTCAACAATAGAATTAGATCAGAATAAGGAATAAAAGTGAATTTGTTCGAGATGAGATAAAGAAAAGAGTTTAGAGACGACTCAAAAAGGTTTTTCTTTTGAAGTCTGTCAGTCAAAATTAGCCAACTTGAGTCATGAGTATAAATGAAATTTGTTTTTTCTTTTCTTTAAGGAAATTAATGCAAGTCACAATCGAATTTCTATTTACTTGTATTATAGACAGAAATTAGAATCATTTTCTCGAGCCGTATGAGGAGAAAACCTCCTATACGTTTCTAGGGGAGGGGTTGTTTATCTACATCTATCCCAATAAGCTATCTATCGAATCGTTGCAATTGATGTTCGATCTCGAAGAGAAGGAAGAGATCTTCAAAAAGTGGGTTTTTATGATCCAATAAAGAATCAAACTTGTTTAAATGTTCCAGCTATTCTCTATTTCCTTGAAAAGGGTGCTCAACCTACAAGAACAGTTTATGATATTTTAAGGAAAGCAGAATTCTTTAAGGATAAAGGATAAAGAACGAACTTTGAGTTAATTGAGAACTAAATGAATAAAAAAGTAGGAGAGGGTCGCTAGTACCTTATTTAGACACAATTAGCCTTTTTCTTAGTCCTATTTTTTTATTGCATTTATGTCGTGCCAATCCAACAAAAGTCCTTATTTTATTTCCTTTTTGTATCCAATTGCATTGTCTTTCCATTGACAAAGGTCTATTAAACATCTAGAATTTGTAGATAGCTGAGTCTCTTTATCGTCACTCCATATTAGGTATTTCTGTCTACACTTCGTTCAAATAATGGGGTTGCCCCCCTTGCATGTAGTCTCTATAGAAGATTTTTTTATTTAAAGAAATAAGAATTGCCAAAAAAATGACAATTTTGCCATTGTGATTGGGCCCCTTCTTTTTTACCGTTAGTGAAATTTAACGGGATCAGTTCATTTTGGTATTTGAGTGTTTTTAACGGGGTGATAAAATCTTTCTTTTGATGTCTTGCTAATTCAATGTTTTGACAGGAGCGTCCGGTGTAATTCCATCGATTTTTGGATTTCGATCGTGTCTAAGAGATCCTATTTTATATGGGTTGCTAACTCAATGGTAGAGTACTCGGCTTTTAAGTGCGACTATGATCTTTTACACATTTGGATGAAGCAACAAATTCGTCCAGACTCTTGGTAGAGTCTAGAAGACCACGACTGATCCTCAAAGGTAATGAATGGAAAAAATAGCATGTCGTAATAAAATCAATTTCTTTTTTTTTTTTTTTTTTAATAAAAAAATTCCGATTTTCTGGGTCTAGTGAATAAATGGATAGAGCCTGGCTCTAATTCTGATAAAATAAAAAGCAACGAGCTTAACTTCTTAATTAATTGGAAGGATTCCCCAATCTAATTAGACGTTAAAAATAGATTAGTGCCTGATGCGGGGAAAGGTTAGGTTTTCCTATGAGTGGACCCTTTACTTTTTTTTTTAGAAATCCTAATTATTCTTGATTATGGATTGAAAAGGAGTGTTATGAATTAAATGTGTAAAAGAAACAGTATATTGATAAAGAGACTGTATTCCAAAGTCAAAAGAGCGATTGGCCCGCAAAAATAAAAGAAAAGTTCTTGTTTGTTTTGTAATTAGAACAAACATAAACTAATTGGATAGAAAAGGAGCGGAAAAGGATCTATGGATTAGACTCCCTTTCTTTACAGGGTTTGTATTATGCAATACCTTGTTCTGACCATATTGCACTATGTATCATCATTTGATAAACCGAGAAATGCTTTTTTTCTCTGATTCAAGTAGAAATAGAATATAAATGGAAAAATTCGAAGGGTATTCAGAAAAACAGAAATCTCGTCAACAATACTTCGTCTACCCCCTTCTCTTTCAGGAATATATTTATGCATTTGCCCATGATTATGGATTAAATGGTGCCGAGCCTGTGGAAATTTATGGTTGTAATAACAAGAAATTTAGTTCACTACTTGTGAAACGTTTAATTATTCGAATGTATCAGCAGAATTTTTGGATTAATTCGGTTAATCAGCCTAACCAAGATCGATTGTTGGATCACAGCAATTATTTTTATTCTGAGTTTTATTCTCAGATTCTATCTGAGGGGTTTGCGATCGTTGTAGAAATCCCACTTTCGCTAGGGCAACTATCTTGTCCGGAAGAAAAAGAAATACCAAAGTTTCAAAATTTACAATCTATTCATTCAATATTTCCCTTTTTAGAAGACAAATTTTTGCATTTACATTATCTATCACATATAGAAATACCCTATCCTATCCATTTAGAGATCCTGGTTCAACTCCTTGAATACCGGATTCAAGATGTTCCATCTTTGCATTTATTGCGATTCTTTCTCAACTATTATTCGAATTGGAATAGTCTTATTACTTCAATGAAATCTTTTTTTCTTTTGAAAAAAGAAAATAAAAGACTATTTCGATTCCTATATAACTCTTATGTATCAGAATATGAATTTTTCTTGTTGTTTCTTCGTAAACAATCTTCTTGCTTACGATTAA